GATCCAAGATGAGTAACCGAGTTCTTCTTCCTATGGTTGGCACGAGAATCCCTCTCAAAGGGGAAGAATCAGATTCGATCTCCGGGCTTATAACCAACCTATGAACAATGGTCTGTCTCGTCTAGTTGGTCTCCTTCTTGGCATCAAGAGTCGTCAGTACTGAAAAGGCCCTGGCATTACCTTCGGGAAATCTAGGAGGACAGCTCGCCGAGCCTATGGTGGACGTCGGTTGGGTTGTCGACGATTACGACCATTCAAAGGCATTTTTCCATTAGCTGGAGTAGGAAGGGGGCTGACGTCGAGAAGTTATTATATATATAAGATAATGTTGGCATTAGGAATCTGGGTGATCACGCGCTTCACGTGGTATTTATTAGGATTAGGACTGAGAAAAATGACCGCTTATTTCAGACAGCCCAGCCCGGACCATCGCTTTTCTCGTCAACAGAGAGAGCCGCTCGATAAAGGAAGTCGGCTTTGGGAAAAAATCATTCCTTTGCCGGGCGCTAGTCAAAGTAGTAAAAAAGGGCAAGTGGGCAAGTAGCGAGCAGGAGCAGTGTTGGGCTTTGTGGTCGTTAACGGGAACAAATGAAGAGGAGCACAGCACCCTCCGCACTCGATTGGCTAATCAAAGTCAAAGCGGCCAGCTTCTTTTGAATGGGTCACCAATAGAACCGTCGGTTCTTCAGAATCGAACATCGGGACCACCTTTAAAGTTCCCCGGTCTGGTTCCAAATCAGCCGTTCATTCAACACTGCTACAACCGGAGCACGCATTCGTCGACCGGCAGAAGTGCTTTTTCAGTTTGTTATGGGTTCCAACCCATGGACTTGGTAGCAGACGGTTCGGACGATGGTTGTGTCCTGAACCCAGTCAGCGGCACATCTCCTATCTCCTAGAGAAGCGGCTGAACAGCTGCGAGCCGCTAGTTTCCTGGAGAACGGCGGGAGAGGCTAGGCGAGACTTAAAGGCTGTAGCGAACAACCATCTGGTAAGAGGTTTTTCCAGAAAGCAAAAACCCGAAGGTTAGCCTTGCATGAACTAGGGAAAGATAGAACTCAACTTCACACTGGTTAGCAAAACCCTAGAGCTTCCCTGCTTCGGTAGACCCTTCTACTTTACCAAGTCAAAAGTTTAAGCTGGGACACCACGTCGATTACCTTTGCGTTCCGCCATCACATATTCCACTTCCTTCGACAAGGAAGTCGTCATCCTTTCCGGTGGCCTCTTGGGAACGCCTCTTGTAGGGTCTTCCATGTCTGGATGGTATGTCTTTAGACACCCCACATGGAAGACAGGGTGGATCTTTCGCTTGGAAAGAAGCTGAAGTTTTTAGGCAACTTGTCCTACTTTCTCTATGATGGGGAATGTCCCCTCATACTTGCGGCTGACACCCTTACTAAAAAAGAAGGAAAGATTTTTGGCAATAGTGGATTTTTTTTTCTCATCCTTCCGCTTGGAAATTCAGTTTCATGATTGAGTTTCCCCTTTCTTCTACAGATGCTGGGGGTCCAGCCCTCATAGGAAATTGCCTATGAGATCGCATTCCATCGGTTTTTTAACTCTAGTGCTAAATAAAAAAGATCTTTGAGCAAGGGCTAGCTTTTCAACAGGCGAAGAAAGGCCTCACCAAACACTTCATGCCCAAAGGAAGAAGCAAATGAGCAATCGAGCCACGAGGAAACGAATAGTGATGCAAGTCTTCATCAAAGCTCACACGCGTTGTTTGGAACCCTTACCCTTTCCTGCGAAAACCAAAGCATCAAAGACATCGGCCACCTAGTAAAAAACCGACAGTCGATGAAGAAAAATGCTTCCATTATGGACATCCCAGTGGGCCCCCTCACATCAGGTTTTCGAGCAAGAAGAAATCAGAATTGCTTTGAACTTCCTATCGGCCCTCTTCTCTGTTCTAGGTCCTTTCCTCACTGAGGACCATGGGCCAATAACTTCAGATACAAAGCATGATTTTTCCAATCCGTCACGTCGTCCCATCCTCCTAACGATATATTGCGAGGAGCTTTACGAAGCCATTCGTGGTGTATTTATATATAGCTTATCCTTTCTTACTGTGACCCGGGAATAATAACCATATCCAAGCCAAGGAGTTAGACCAACCCAGATAGACCACGTTATGGCCGATGGGATTAGGAAAGAAGCAACGGATTGATTAAGCGCGCTAGCGCGAAAGCCGTTGCGCGTTAGCGCATCCGTTTTCTTGCTAGGGCAAGCACGAGGTCTGGTTCAAGGCAAGGTATAGCTTAACGGAATGAAACAGAATTAGTGTATTAAGCAAGTACGGAAAAGCTGAAAAAGGGAATTCAGGCGCTGTTCTCAAGTCTAGTTAACGAAGCCGAGAGGGAAAGCTTACTTGAGAGGATATACCTGACTGAAAGGATATATATTCGATGTCGCATATCCGCTGTTGCATAGTTATATTCCTCTAATCGCTAATCACTGCTTTTTCCTTAATCTCAGAACTGGACGCTAACCCTATATTTATCTGAGTCTTATGCTAAAAAGGACTTGCTTTTCGTTCGTCTTCGCCCAAGTGTGGCTAATGCTATAATAGGAACTGAACTCATACTTCTAACTCTTCCCCCCGGAACGTCTTCTTTAAGAGCGGATCCAACCTTTCTTCTTCCTTCTCAAGCAGATGCCGAACCTCATTATTTAGCGGCTCTCCGAAGTCCCAGAGGTGGAAGCGGTTCTGATAGGCGGGACAAAGCGCTTTCAATGGTGATGAAAGAAGGGGAAATGCCTGGACGACAGCCACTCGCCCAACCTGGCGATAGTACTGTAAACCCTTGGCTCGCGATTGAAGAATGTATCTCACGCGGCTCTATCCAATAGCGATCCCTGCGTACACGATAGATCATCATCCTTCTCTAAATCATGCATGTTGGTTTGTTGTCGCGGTAACCTCCTTCGGTTCTGTTCGCAGATCAGGAACATTCCTTGGCTGCGAGTTAAACGATCGAACATCAACAACGGCAGTCACTTTACTAACAACTAGAATGATAGCAGAATGGCTTCAGGAAACTGCTAATACTAGAGTAGAGGGATTGGAATGATTGCAACACCCTCACTTCCAAGACTGGACGGTTACCTTCAAAAAAGAGGAAGAGAGGGAAAGGCCCCACGCGGTTAAGAAGCTGAAAGAGAAGCTACTGGGCATCCTCACTGACGCTATTTAGTTATTCGGGATCAGAATTCCCACTAGAGAAGACGGGAATTGAGTCATGTCAGGGTTCTCCCTGTATTGTATTAGCGAGAGGCGGAACCCTTCTTTCTTAATCAGACGATTTCTCTCCTATCATGTATGATTGATCAAAGTCTGGTATGTAGGAATCAGAGTCTCAATCGACTGGCATCGCCCTTCACTCATCAATTCCTCAAAGAAAGCAAGCAGCAAGTCAGTCTGCGCATAGCATACTCTCTCAGTTCTTCTCCTTTGACGACCGGTCGAAGGGGAATGGGCCAACTCGAAATGGACCAATTCGAGAAAAGGGTCAAGATATGGTGCTGCGGTCAGAACAAGGAATGCTTTCTAGGAGGGTAATGCAAATTGTGATATATCTCAATAGTTAACGGAAAGGAATAGGCGAGAGGAGAAGTGTTGTTTGCAAGCGAACCCAATAATGCCACGAGGCGGAGAGCCTTTCGATGAAGCCTGCACCCACTGGGAAAAAGGAATAATATACCTTGCCAGAGTTTCCCGATAAGGGGTCTTAAACAACATAAGAAAAAGCTTCACCGACTGCTTTATCCACAAGAATGTCATAAAGGTTCTCTCCGGTCTTCCTCAAAAAGACAGCTTTAGAGCGCAAGTCAAACTCATGATAGGCGAGCAATCACGCGCACATGGTTTAGCGGTTTGCTGTGCTCTGTGATCTTATTCTTCTCCAAGACCCGATGCTTCATCTGCTTCTTTAGCTTAGTAGGACTTCTTTCACGCTATTGCGTGAAACATTTCCCAATTGAATTGCAAGGGATGACCGGGCGACTCCTCTAAAGGGATTCGCTAATGGCACAAGAGAGAAATTGCCAATTAACGATACTGATTCCGGATGCCCGATACCAGAGGACAAAAGAGCCATTCCCGATAACAGATAGATGACGACATAGTCAAAGTCTCATATATAAATATGATAGGTTAAGTTACATATGTAAACATCAACTAGACTTCAGTGGTTAACAACCACCTACTTCTTTGAAACATCAAATCCGGCGTAGTATGAGTTATACGTTAGTAAACGAAGAATTGGGTGATCTCAAATCCTATGTCCAAAAGTAGAGCACCATTATCTGATCAGGCTAAAGAAAGACTTCAGGCCAAATTAGATATGAGGAAAGGTTGAAACGACAAGAAGAGTGCTTCCCTGGCAGAGAGATTTCAAGGACGGAACTCCAGCGCACTGATTGAGCTAGCTAAGCTCATTTGTTGAAGCGGTTTGAACTTCTCATCTTATATACGATGCCATCACCTCTTTCATTTGGGATCGATTTAGGCCCAGAAGCTCATACCCAAATGACGAGGAGATATGCAGAATGAAGATTTCCAAACTAATGTTCAAGAGTGGAAAAGACCGAAATAGATTCAATCTGGTGTCCCGATCAAGAGGACATTGATTCAACGGTTAGCTAGGCCGTTGGAATCGTTACGGAGATTCCCCCGGTAGGGCCGTCTTCCTTCGTTCATCCTTGAGACTGAGGATCCGATCTATAGCGCACCACCCAATTACAGGTACCCGAAACGGGCTGCCCCTCCATGGAACATCTACATAATGATGGTGAGTGGCATGTGACCATCGAACGGCCTCCAATTTCCCGGTGGTAGGAAGAACTGAAATAGGTTTCCTGAAGAAAAGAAGGGGCGGATGAGGGCACCGCACCCCCTCACGAGGTACTCATAGAAGAGGCTCCACCCCCGTGATACTTGGGGAGACTATGAAAGGCCTTTAGTTGGTTTTTCCTTTTATAAGAACCTTCCAACATACTATGCGCTACGCCTCTGATTGCTATGCCTCGGGTCCCAGATCAATTGGATCGTCGATCTGTACCTTCATTCGTACATGCATATGGATCTTCATCTTCAACCTCGAGATCCCCTATTAGATCTTCTTCCAGAGAAGCCCCCGCATATGCTGCCCCTATCTATTCATGATTCCGGATCCAGATATGGAACTGGAATGGGCTATGCCTTCACCTATGCTATTGGTTTTCAAACCAAAGCTTGGTCTTGAAATTCAAAAGGAATAGGCCCTGGATATTCTATCGATGACTCCAGAATAGGGATTTTTGGTTCAACCCAGGCAGGCAACGTCCATATAAATACAGAGGCTATGGTTTGCCAATGAATTCTTCATCTACCGATTGATTTGAACTATTGCGGTTTTCCCTCCGTTCCTAGAGCCAGCATCCGTTGCTCAAGTCGATTTAGTAGCAGGAGCAGCTGTAGCTTTACCAGTTGTACCTATTCCAATTTGTTAGCTGAAGCAACTGCTGGGGGTGCCTATCCAACTGTCTCCGCCGCTGGTGGAACTGGATATCGATCCAACAATGATGGATTCGGACGTGAGCGAAGGGAAGCTAGGTACTAGGGTTCAATGGGTGAGGATGCTAGGTTACCTGGTTCTCAAATCGGGTATTGAACCCTCTCTCCCTCCTGCTGCAACCTTTGCCTCTATCTCTACTTCTGGGTCTCGATCTCGAACTCAAACTGATGCCTAGCTATTATTCTAGATGCTGAGACGCGGGGACATGATACTGACGGCCGGGGACCGCTGAAAGATCATCTGATCTATCTTCCCTTTACTTCCCCCCTTATGCTATGGAGGTCGTTAGCGCTACCAACCAGTGTATTTGTTCTTCTGCTTGTCCGATATCTTGAAAAAATGCCTTCTGTCAGTATGAGTGAGCGTCTTTCCCAGCGCCCGGTCTTTCTAAACAACAACGGGTTCTAGGAAAAATGTTGCCTTGTCATGGCTGGTTGAGGTTAGAATTCATAAAGGTGGGTAGAGATGGCTGCAGTAGATTCTTCCGACCGAGTCCCAGTAGCAGAGTCTTGAGGCACGGATCTAACGGCAAGGGAATCAGCGGCTGATCGCGATTCATCAGTCGCAATTCTCCCAGCAGCTATCCATTTTCTTTTAGTTCGCCAGTCAATGACTGAGCTGTGATTGCATAGGTGGTAGAGCAAGCTGGAGCGGAGGCAGCCTGTAACAAGGAAGACAAAAGTCTCCTTACGCCGCTCATGAAAGACTACCTTCCAAAAAGGTAGCTGGAATACGGGGGAAGTGTGGGACCAGTATGACTCATTTAGGCAGGACATAGATGTTTTGGTAGGTAAGAAAGTTGAAGGCAATGAAAAGCGGAGGAGGTCAAGCTTGATTACTTTTTCTTTTTTCGGTATGCCGCAGTTTAGTATAAGGAGCAGATTCCCGCTCGAGGGAAATTCTTTTTATTGCGTTCCCGGCTCTGGGCTCTCTCAATCAAAGGATGGTCTCTATCAATCTCCTGGCCGAAGTCAGTCTTAACCTCCGCGGGGGTTTCCAAGTCCAATCCGAGTATTCGCGCCTATGGACTCCCCTTTTGAAGGAAGCTTGCGAAGGGCTGAATGAGAGATAGAGCTTCGATCAAGAAGAAGAAAATTGTATACTAGACCTTCCCTCACGGGAGAACCAAGCAAGGGATGAGCGCTAAAGCCGTTCTTTTCTTCCTTCATTTCATAGCGGAAAGTTGACATTTGGGTATTCAACTTTGTCTTGCTGCTCAGTGAGACGACACAGACACATAAGGTTTAAGCTCAGCCTCAGGGGCAGTCTCTCTATCCGGCCCAGCTGCTTCAGTCTCTTTCTCTTTATCCGCATTCCCATACGGATTAACAAGCCTTTCTGTACTCTCTTCCTAGCATTAGAAAAGTCGTCTAAATCTACTAACTAAGAAAAAATCCTCCTATATTAGTATAGGTGGGGCAGAAGGGTTGAGCGGAGGCAGGCAAGTTTGTAAAGTAGAGTTTTTCTCGGCCTACTCTTTCCTTTTTTAAAAACGAGCAAAAGCACTAGGTCTAATCTAGTTCTTGTTCTAAGGGCCTCAAAGTCTGCTTATAGAAAAAACGAAGCTTCACGTATGAGATTGCCTTGTTTTCCACTTTACATATTTACGAGGTAAACGTTCTTCTTATAGCTCTTGCTCAACTCCTTTCGTGGCTTCTTTCTTTTTCTCAATATGATTCTTCAAAGATGCTAAAATTGACTATCTCATGGAAGGGAGTGGGATGTGAGAGAAAGTCTTACGATCCAACTATCTCTTGTACCCCTAATTGGCGCTGAGGAGTCTTCATCTTGGCATCCATCGCAACTCCCCATGCTGGTAAGAAAAGGGTCAACCCGGTGGCGCATCGACGTCTTGAGCGAGTGAGAGCCTTGATCCAAGGCCAGGTGCTGTCGCAATCCGCAGAAGTTGCTTCAATCGAAGGTTGCGCAACCGCCAATAAAGACATTGCTCTACGACTCCTTAGAGGTTGGGGAGTGGAAGAAGATTCATCACCGGGCTGGACTTTAAGACCTTAGTTGAAACTACCTTTCCTCATTCATGGGGATCTAATACATCATGGTCTAGGGGCCTAAGAGAAGGAAGATAGATCACCAAGGCTGATTTTTAGCCACAACCTAAAGGAAGGGGCATTTTCGTGGACTGGACGAGAGAGATAGTCATTCCGAACTCCTTCTGCCCTTGGGGAAAGAAAGACTTTATGACCGCACTTCTTCTAGCAGATATGTCTTTGTCACAGCCAGTGGAAGATAGATTCCAACTATAGAATATTGACTTCCCAAAGCAGGCGAGTCAATATTCTCTCTTTCCTCTAAGTCGAAAGCGAGTTCCGTTCCCTCGTTTACTGCTTTCCGAGAAAGATATACCCCTGTATTAAATTCAATAAAGTAGGGTTCCAAACCTTCCACGGCAAGTTTAGGAAAATTGGATCTTTGTTCCATCTAGTGAAGTAGATTCCAATTCCGGTGAAGAGAAGAGTGAAACTCCGATAGCTACAGGCCTTAGCCCCAAACTCAGAAGATATCCCAAACTTCTCTCTCCCTACCGCTACCGGTCAAGCTTCTTTTGATATGGAGCTTTCCCCGGATTCTATTGAGGTCGGGGTTGAAGAACCCGGGTACTCAACAATGGGTTAAGCCTTCAGCTACGGCTGTTGGGGGCAAGTCAGTCTTTAGCAGCCTAAACTAAAACTAAACAAACCTTACTGCCTCCAGGCCCCCTCCGAAATGGTTATTCTCGGAAGGAGGGAACTTACATAAGAGGGGATTCCCACTCTCTTCTCTGGTATTGATGCCACCTCAAAAACCTATATTCTCAGAAGCTTTCCTCTCCGTCTTTGTCGAGTTTCTTTCCTGGCTTGACTATCTGGCTAAATTCTTATATTGAAATTGCATTCTTCTCAAAGAAATAAATATATCCGATGAGAAAATTCCATTGAGAGGCAATCAGAACGGCTTTCTATCGAGGGCGTAGTCCCCACAAGAAAGGAATGTATTTCATCGTTGGCTGGGCAGCCTTTTCCTCTCTTGTTCCTTTCTAACATTGGGAAGAAAATAAAACAATTGAAAGCACTGAGGTTAATTCGCATAGTCAGAAGGGAAAGAAGGCCGAGGATCGTAGATTTGACTGCGAAAGCAGAAAACAGATGTTTGTTGTTGACTTCCTGCAGCCTATTCAGCTCTATGAAACGGATTTCTTCTCATAAGACTTTCTACTGGAAAATCCTAAGTGTCGAAACGAAAGAGAAAACTGAGTGAACATAGTCTCTGGGACATGTCCCCTATCCCACTCTTTTTATTTGCGTTCATACTCTTTTTTTTCTATCTAGTTACCCATATGTTTACGTTCTTAAACTCCCTATTTATATGCGTTCAAAGCAGCCTTTTAACCACTTTTTTCTACGCCCTCAAAGCAGCCTTTTAATATGTGTAAATTTCTTGCATCTCGCAGAGAGAGATGCTTGTGAGACCCCCTCCAGTTCTGTAATTCGAAGGAAGTTCTGAGAATTCAAAACTCCGAAGTCATTTTCTTTGTCCACAGGAATCGAAGTTCCAAAAGCAGACGAAATCACTATGGAACCGGACCTCCTCGCTCAATTCATTACCAGGAAGACTCAATTTCTTTAGTAAAGGCGAAGGGAAAAGCCTAGCAGACGGGAATCCCTTTTTATTTTCTATTAAGACCTCGGCACCCTCCTTACCTCCCCTACGATACATTTACCCCTAAGAGGAAAGCTCCCAGGTTCCGCATCTTAAAGAGGTGCATTACCTGATTGGAAGCACTGAGGTTAATTCGAAATGGGTCAACTCACCCAGCAATGACAGAAGAGAGCGATCACAAAACACTAAATTGACTTTCCCTCTTGGGTGAGGCTCACTGGAGCCCTATCCCGATCTTTAGCTATCATTCCAACCATTGGTTGATTTGACGTATCTAGTAGGGGTGGGTCTGAAAGGTATGCTGCTGGGTTGGTGGATATCTCCTTATCTAGTAAGGGGCTTCAAACTTATGAATCGACTGGATCAGCCGTTACTATGGCTAAAGCACAAATAGATAGCTATGAGAACAGGTCTATTTAATGCCCCACAGCCTGTAAGCCAGGAGGCGGAATAGACAATAGGTAGGGGGTTCATTTGCTCTTATCCTGTCTAGATAAGAGATTTGAAGGTCGAAAAGGAGTTGGTAAGCGCATTGACATGAGTTCCCCCTTGAAGGGGAGGGCGCAGCTTTAAAGGGTTCTTTTTATGCTCCCATCCATACTCTCCAAGAATGAATTATCTAGTTCCTGTTCAAAGAATTCGTTCACTCTCCTTTTTTGATTGGAGAATTACCCCTTCCCCATTCACTCAAAAGTGGGGACTCTTTAACTATCCCTACTAAGCTGAATTTTCCAATGCCTAGTTCCAGCCTCGGATTGAGCATACATCCGTGGAGGTCGTTATTC